AGCACATCCAGCTTACTCTATCGACAGCCCAGCCAGATGAAGGATCAAGGAAATCGGGATCAGCTGCCTTTACTTTATTTAAGGGGGGTCTTGAATCTCATGTCATCAAAAGTAGGCAGGCTTTGAACAACCAGATAAGAATAAGTTCCACTTTCAAGGGCTTTCGTCCATCTTTCGCCCATCTATCTCCGGATGCAAGCATTGATCTTGAATGGTGCAGTTATCATATCTCTTAGGAGGCACTACCTCCAGACCTGCCCGACTTCCTCAACCTATCGGTCGAGTCACTTCCTTCCACTCGCCTTACAAGGACCTACTGGACTATCGGCTTTAGATAGTCATCTTCCTCCCCCTTCCTTTTCACTCGCTTCCTCTCGTCTTTGAGTCGAGTAGCTCTTCTCGATTGCTCTCAACCGCTTCTCCTTGAAAAGGAAAGGTAGGAGCACTTTAACGACGGAATGTACATATGCGCGCGAAGGTGCCGGACAATTTCAGGCTCTTTTTGCCTTCAGTAAAACCGGGCAAAACATTGACTAAGTTGATTTAATTCGCATGAGAGGGCTTCGGGACAATCGAGGTGTCAAACATCCTCATTTTGTCTGTTCGCAACTTTCTTTCAATTGCTGGCAGTTGCCCCTGTCGGTGGACCACACCCCCCCCAAAAAAAAAATTACTATATTTAGCTTTCCTTTTTTTTTGCCAAAATGAAAAAGAAGTTCTCGCTTATTTTTATAATTTTTTTCATACTTTATTTAGATGTGGGCACTCCTCAGCCCGAGGACAATCTCTCAAATACACATTAAGATGTTGACCCTTTTTCTTTTCTTTGCTGATTCCTCTCAATGAAATTTTCCATGTTGCACTAAGTTACTTACGGATGTATGCATGCAGTCCGGGAACACTTTGGGGTAAACACCCATCCAAACAACTCCAACAAGAAAAGGTATAAATATGAAAACTTCTCTACCATTTAGATCGGAGAATTTATGGAGGAAATCCGGTTTTAAATTCCCAGAAACCACACGATTATATAGCCAAAGGGAATACGCCGCGCCTAAAATCATCCCAAGCGCTGCTAATGTGGCTACTAAGCTATTTCTTTGGAAAGCTCCTACTAAGATGAGAAATTCCCCGATAAAGCTGCTAGTACCAGGTAAACTCATATTGGCCAAAGTGAAAAAGAAGAAAATGGTAGAGAAATTCGGCATGGTGCTCACTAAACCTCCGTAATATCTAACAAGTCGAGTCTTATGTCGGTCATATAGAACACCAACACATAGAAAAAGGGCTGAAGAAACCAGTCCATGACTTAACATCAGTAGAATGCTACCTCCAATTCCCTGTATGTTCAGACTAAACATACCAATAGTCACCAGATTCATATGAGCTACTGAGGAGTAAGCAATGATCTTCTTAAGATCGATCTGTCTTAAAGTGGTCAAGGAAGTATATATTATAGCAATCGCGCTTAAAGTATAAATGAAAGGAGTGAAACAAAGTGTCGCTTCAGGAAACATGGGTATTGAAAATCTTAAAAAGCCGTAGGTTCCCAATTTTAAAAGAATTCCCGCCAAGATGACGGATCCTGCCGTAGGTGCCTCTACATGAGCTTCGGGTAACCAAATATGAACTGGTACCATAGGCACTTTGACGGCGAAAGAGGCGAAAAAAGCAATCCATAGAAAGATTTGGCGCCGCTCACTAAATTCTGTGGTTAATAAAATTTGTAAATCGGTGGTTCCTGTTTGGAAAAGAATCAACAGAATAGCTAATAGCATAAAAACAGATCCAAGTAAAGTATAAAGGAAAAGCTGATATGCTGCCTTGATCTTTCTTTGTCTCGAACCCCATACCCCTATAATAATGGTAGAGTAAGGGGTGGCCCCAAAGCGGAATTGACCGGTGGTGATTGGTCGAAGCTCCAGTAGGTAGCCACTCCCTTCTCAGGGAACCGTACGTGAGACTTCCGCATCATACGGCTCCGTCCCGAGCTTCCGTCGTCGGCCTTGTCATTAGACCACTATCTATGCATGTATTTTCAGCCTGGACTCTATAATCTTTTGCTTCTCGGGTGGTGGCGAACAATGCTGCTTGCGTTGCGGGAGATGCCCGCCCGTAGGGCCCGGCCTGCTTCCCGCCCGAAAGAACCACTCACTAGCTAGCCGGACTAGTGGGGGGCCTATCTGGAGACATACTGAAAACCATGCCTTTCGAACCAAACGCAACGCCCGTCTTCCAAATCAAAAGAAAAAAGGGGGAAGAAAGATGGAGTGCAGCCTGTAGAGCACATGTAACGCACAGTCGGGTTGCTCACGCAGCGGATCTCTCTCTTTTTAGATATCTATAGATAAAGAGAGAGAGGTGTGAAAGTAATAGCTTTATGTTATGGCCGCCCCCCGGCTTACGGCCTTTACGCTACTACTACTGTGATGTGAGCGGTTCAAATTGCTTTGATCTTTCCCAATCATCCTGGCCGGAACTTGTACGCAGCACTTGTACG